AAAGGGGGTTGAATGCTTTATTTTTTGGCATTTTAAATTTGTGAATTGTTAATGAAACCGCCTCATTACTCGACTCTCCCCAATCCGCTATTTCCATGAAACATGAGTTCTATAACAAGCTATTGAATCCATAGACCTACCCCCCCCTTTTTTAATTAATTGGTTAGTTCTTGGATCTGGAAACAATATTTTATTTTGTTTTCTTATTTCTTCATTCGAACCAATTGCATCTTTTCGATGAATGCCCGAACGAGTCATTTCAAAAAATGAATACTTTTTGATTTCGGGGCAAAAGAAACCCCTTAGACCCATTATTTCGAAAAATTTCGCTGGCTACCCATAACCTTGGAATAGCTGAGGGAAATTTAGGAAAAATATTGATATGATGAAATAAGCAAAAAAAGAGAGAAATAGAATGGTTATAATTATAAACGATCTAATCTTTTCTTTTGATCCTTAAAAAAGAAAATAAAAGATAACAAAGAACCATCGATTGACAAAACAGAATTCCATTATATACAAGATATGATCCATCTATATCTAACATATCAATCCCAAAATATTGGACCAAAAAAGAGGAATTATATATGTTCGGATATATGCGATGAATCCATACTTAAACTTAACTTAGTGTTACTAGTATGAAAAAAGTCTTTTGGTGGACAAAAACAACTTAACTTTGTTTTCTGCTTGTTCCATATGCGTCTGCTTTTGCTCGAATGAGCGCTCTAAAAAAAAACGGAAGTTGTTATATAACAACAAATATATATAATTAATGAGTTCCTTACTCAATGCTGCAAAAGCATTCATTCTTCAATTCATTTCAAAATACTTCAATTGGTACGCGCAAAAAATAGGCCAATTCTGCAGCTTTTTGTTCAATTTCTCTTGGAGTCAAATTCTCATCAGTACGAGTCAGGGGAACGGCACCCCGACCTCGGATTTCCATATAAAGTACACGCCGAGGATAAATGCCTTCTTTAACCTCTATTCTAATCGACTGAATATCTCTCATAAGGAATTGAAGTAGGATTCTACGATTTCTTCCGGGGAATCCCCAACGGAAAATACACACTATTCCTTTTTTTCTATCGAATCTATCATAACCACTCCCTACATTCCACGAAATTGTGCACCACAAATAGGAGCTAATGAACAGACCCGCGATTCCATAGAAAGACATCACGATCCCTTGTGGAAAAAAAAGGATTTGCTGAGAAGGAAATAAGGATATCAGATTCCTACCAAGGTAACTAGAAGTTCCAACCAATAAGAATCCTAGTGAACCTAAAAAAAGGATACAGGCCCAACAGAAATTACTTGTTTTTCGAGACCCCGTTATAAGTTCTATCCATATACGTTCTGATCGCCAGTTCATACTAGATCCAGTTGTTTCATTTTATTGGAATTGAGAGAATAACCCAAATGAATTTTACTTTCTTTTTGTTCCCGAAGTAACTCCCATCAACTAGCACTATTATTATGATGTGAGCCATTAGGAGTAATTAATCGAATCAAAAAAAAAACTTTTATAATCCCCTTCCTATGATCCCACTATGGATATCTACATACATATAGATACTTTTACTTTCCATTTCATACATCCGCTGACCCATTTTAAAATGGATATAATGCATTTATCTATATGATGTCATGTTTTCACGTGCATAACAGCTTTTTCATTTGTGTTCGGAAGAAGACACACGTTGTACCCCATTCCACTAAATAAATAGGTATAGATATCGGTATTATGATCCAAGTACAAGTCTTGAAAAAAAAAATGGATGAGATTGGGTCCCATCAAATCTAGGCAATCTTGTTTTTTTGAACATGAAGAAATAGAGAAGCCATCGCAATTGCCGGAAATACTAGACCTACTAAAGGCACAAAAAAAGCGGGTAAGTTGAAAGTTGTCATAGAATGGATACCTCGATTTAATATTTGTACCTGTTATAAAGATATCTTATGATAAGTATATCTATTATCAGTATATAATAATAGATATAGGTACAAGAAATCTAGAACTAAATAAGCGTACCTATTCACCTTTATATATATATAAATTTATTATTATCGTTCCCTTATACTTATCTTCTAATTCTAAATAAAGTGAAAGTAAAGACCAAAAAAGTTTCTTACAAGTTATCAAAGGATTCGTTAGAATCCGACCCAATAGGGATTCCGAGTAAATAAAAAATAGAAGTGAAGTTATCAGGGAATTGAATTATAGAAAATCAAAAATGCAAGATTCCTATTCTCTATTTTCTACATTTGAATTATTCAATATTTATAGTAATTAAGGGAACATGCATTTTTGATTTAAATAATTTAGGTTAAGAATTAACCCTTTTATCCTGTGGGTGGGGTCTTCCCGATTACTAATCATGAATATAGGTAGAAATAAAATAGGATCTTGGGAAACTAATAAAAAGTGATTATCAATAACTTCTGATCCTGTATACAATTAGATCTTATGACCTCAAGTAAAACTCCATGCTTATTATTATTTTTTTTTTGGGGGGGGGGCACAAGTATTTAGTTTCTAGTAATCAAAGTAAAAATCAAAATAACTTGATTTAAATTTAAATGGAATTTTGATTCAAGGGAAAGAAACCGTGAAACTGAAATAACTCACCCAGAACACCTTTTAAAGGATTACGTGGTACGATTGGGTCGAATAAGCCCTTATGGAATAAATACTCAGCTTCTTGTGAACCATCAGGTACTGTCTTATTCAATGTTTGTTCAATTACTCTTTTACCCGCAAATGCAATGTAGGCATTAGGTTCGGCAATAATGATATCTCCTAACATACCAAAACTGGCGGTCACTCCACCGGTTGTAGGAGATGTAAGGATTGATACGTAGAATAACTTTTTATTTGATTGATAATTATATGAAGCTGAAGATATTTTAGCCATTTGCATCAAGCTCAAACTTCCTTCTTGCATGCGCGCTCCTCCGGAAGCACACACTATAATAAGAGGCAGAGATCCATTAGTAGCATATTCGATCAAACGGGTTATTTTCTCGCCTACTACGGATCCCATACTGCCCCCCATAAACTGAAAATCCATAATCCCGATTGCTATGGAAATACCGTTTAGTTGACCTACGCCTGTTTGAACAGCCTCAGTTAACCCCGTCTTTTTTTGATAAGAATCAATACGATCTTTATAAGGTTCCTCCTCCGAATGAAATTCAATGGGGTCTACGGAAACCATGTCCTCATCCATAGCATCCCAAGTGCCTGGATCAATCAAAAGTTCGATTCTTTCTGAACTGCTCATTTTCAAATGATATCCACATTGTTCACAAATATTAAGTTTTAACCTAAAAAATTTCTTATAATTTAATCCATAACAATTTTCGCATTGAACCCACAAATGCCTGTATTTTTGACTTATATCGAGATCATTATATTTTCCTATCATCTCGAAATCACTTCTATTTGCGCGAGTTTGTATACCGAAACTCTCACTGCCAATATTATTTACACGTTCATTACAAATGGAACTATAAATGTAACTCTTACTGTAATTGTCGCTACCATTTGAAATGTAACTATCAATATTGATTTCAGAACGAAGATAATTCCTAATGGAACTAGTAATGTGATTATTCCAACTATATTGCGTATCATACATGTAACGATCATAGTAGTGATTGTCACTCTTAGACCCATCATTCGGATAACTAGAATTTAGATAACTAGAAAAAAAACTTTCCAGTTCATTCCGATCATCTTCAATTTCAAAAATAATATTTTCAATATCAAAATATATGGAATAATTTTCACCATTACTATCCCTAACTAAAAAAGTGTCATCAGAGATCAAATTCCGAATGTCGCTGACACCAAATAACTGATCAACATTATTAGAGCTGTCACTATCAACCCAACCATGAATCATATTATTTATAACAGGGTCTTCAACCCCATTGGAATTGGAAATACCAATGGGGCCAATACCTTCTAGTAATTTACTTAGCCCACGCCCGTGTTCTAATTCCTCCTTAGACAACATCCAATTGAACCACCACTTTTCCATAGAGCCTTCATGCCCCCCTATTTGAATGAAAATACAATACAATAAATAGATGAATAGTCATTCGATGAATAATCATTTGAATATTGCCCTTCGTAATAAGCATATAGATCCAATCACTAGGATTATTAACTAATAACGAGTAAAGTATTGAAAGAAATGATTCTATTGTGGGAATCGGGCTATCACTTCACTATAGATGAGGGCACCCCTTCTTCAATTCAATTAGAAAGATAAAGAGAGGTTTCTCCCATGTCGTGTACAAATTTTCATCGAAAAGATAAATACTTTTTCTTTCTTATTGAATATTTAAGTTTAAGAATTCCATTTTTTTTTATTTTCGTATAATTTCGTACAAAAAAGAATAAGTTTCTAGTGCAACGCGGAACGAAAAGGGCAATATGCGGGGTGGGTACAGGGCGTTGTGCTCCTTGGCTCGATCCATAACTGCGGGATATAAATATCAAAAAATCTACCAATCCCAAGATCCATCGGATTAATTATGGATAAAACAACAGAAAGGCGGATTTTCGTTGTTTATATTCTTAAGATCTTATCTTAAATTAAATACAAGATCTAAGAATATCTAGATCAAGTCGATATATCGACTTGATCTAGATATATATATTAAAAAATAGATAGAATAACTATGGGCCTCGTTCTTTATTCGGTTCGGCCCAATCCTTTTGGTAAAAGATGGGGCCTAGTTTAATTGCAATTCAATTAAGAGAACGCACGGTAATTACTGGATTACAAAGTATCCATTGCTTCAAATTCGAATTTGATCTCCTTCCATACCTCACAAGCAGCGGCTAGTTCAAGGCTCCATTTGCAAGCCTCACGGATAATTTCATTACCTTCACGAGCAAGATCGCGTCCTTCATTACGAGCTTGTACACAGGCTTCTAGGGCTACTCGATTAGCTACGGCACCCGGCGCATTTCCCCAAGG